TTCGGATCTTAGCTATTACCTAGCGATTCTTCTTCTTTTTTTTTTTTTTTTTTTCATTTCTTGATTATTTCAATTTTTTATATTTTTTAGTTATTAGTTATAGATTTTAGATTCTATTTAGAAAATAGAAAAGAAAATTCTTTAGATCTAGATAAATTTGATATCTAAATAGAAATCCAATTTCATATATATTATATATGAAAGAAAAAAGAGGAAATTCAAATACAAATATTCGATAGAATATTCAAAAAGAATTTCCAATTGAAATATTCCTTAAAAAAAATGAAGAATTAGATTCTATATTCTATTTTTTTTTTAGAATTTCATATTCATAATAGTAAGAATTCAAAATGGAATTTTTACTATTATGAATATGAAATCAATACAATAAATCAAATATGATCTGAAATTCAATCTTCAATACTATATACTATTAATACTATTATGAATAATTCATTTATTTCCATTATTCGAATAGAAATCAATAGAATATTATTCTCTTTTCACTATTTATCTAATTTATCTATTAGGATATAGATAGTTTCGTTACTTGAAATTTAAATTTCAAGTTTTAAAGTATTGTTTTCTAGTTCCACGATTAGAATTATACAATTCTAATGGTAATAAATGACTAAAACTTATAAAAATTTGGATTATAGAATTATACACAATAGGACGAAGAAGGAATATTGGCCGTTCCACTATTTTAAATAGTATTGTCAAAAGTAAAGATTAGGAAAGGCATAGATATATGTGGGATATATCTATCCATATTGAATTGTGGATAAATTAATGATAGAATAGAGGGTGGGCATAAAAATAAAATAGCAGCATACACTTTTTAAATATAGGAATCATTACCTAATGAATTTAACAGTGCCAAGATCAACGAAAGAGGTGGATGGAATTACAACTGGATCCTTGTCTTAAAGTCTCAAAGCAAAGGAAGGGGGATATGGCGAAATTGGTAGACGCTACGGACTTGATTAGATTGAGCCTTGGTATGGAAACCTGCTAAGTGGTAACTTCCAAATTCAGAGAAACCCTGGAACTAAAAATGGGCAATCCTGAGCCAAATCTTTGTTTTGATAAAAAATAAAAAATGAGAATAAAAAGGGATAGGTGCAGAGACTCAATGGAAGTTGTTCTAACGAATGAAATTTACTACGTTAGATTATATACCTAATACGTACGTATACATACTTACATAGCAAGCGATTAATCACATTTCTTTCTTCTTTTTTTATATTACTATTATATCATCTACTATTAGGATATGAGTATTAGTATGAGTATAGGATAAGGATATATAGAGAAACCCTCTATCTTATATTCTTCTTTATATTCTATATAAATTAGAATTATTAACTATGAAAAATTTCAATTATAATTGAAGTTGAAAAAAGAATCAAATTCAAATATTCAGTGATCAAATGAGTCATTCCAGAATTTGATATATTTTTTGAAGATGAATCGGACGAGAATAAAGAGAGAGTCCCATTTTACATGTCAATACCGACAACAATGAAATTTAGAGTAAGAGGAAAATCCGTCGAATTGAAAAATCGTGAGGGTTCAAGTCCCTCTATCCCCAAGAAAAAGCCCATTTTAATTCCTCACTCTTTCTTTACTCTCATCCTATTTTTTTATCAGTTGTTCAGTTCAAACAAAATTCAATATCTTTCTAATTTCATTCACTCTGTTCTTTCACAAAAGGATTCGAATAGAAATCCTCCTCCTATCTTCTTCCAATTCCAATCCAATTTTCTTTGTTTTTCTTTGTATAGATACGATACCTGCACAAATGAACATATATGTTCAAGGAATCTCCCTTATTTAATAATTCATTTAAAAAATCACAGTTCATATCATTATCTTTAAATTTAAAAAGAAAGTTTTCTATCTAAGAAATTAAAGGGGACTAGGTCCAATTTGTTAAGACTTTCTTTTTTAGTTCTTTTCGTTTACATAGATACAAGTACTCTGCTAGGATGATGCAGGGTACTGGTCGGGATAGCTCAGTTGGTAGAGCAGAGGACTGAAAATCCTCGTGTCACCAGTTCAAATCTGGTTCCTGACACATGAATAATTTATTGAATAGATATTCTTTCTTTTCTTTTTCATTTTTTCCTCTCTTTTCCTAATTTTATTATTCCAAAAAGATGTTAAATTTTCCTATATATCAAATCTAATAGCTAAAAATATTCAATCAAAGAGTGGAAGGATAGGGATAAAAAGGGGATGTATTTCAAACACAGTACAAATAAACTCCGATTCTTTTCATTTCATCTCTTTTGTCTTTTCTTTCCTATTTTTTTTTCACTCTTGCTCAAGTTACTTTCCGGGGTCCCCACTAAGTGATGCGCGCGGTACAAAGTTCATGGTGCAGAAATCTTTTGAGCCATCCTATTGTTTCTGCTCATACAAAATGTATAGGATATTTTTCCAATTGGGGAAAAGCAATGAAAGCCTCTTTTTCTTTTTTCTTTTGGCCCACCCA